GCTAGTGTAGCTTAAATAAAGCATAGCACTGAAGATGCTAAGATGGGCCTTAAAAACCTCACATGCACAAAGGCTTGGTCCTGACTTTACTATCAGCTTTAACACAATTTATACATGCAAGTATCCGCAGCCCAGTGAGAATGCCCTTAATCCCCTGCCCGGGGACGAGGAGCAGGCATCAGGCACAACACATTTGCCCAAGACGCCTTGCCATGCCACACCCCCAAGGGAATTCAGCAGTAATAAACATTAAGCCATAAGTGTAAACTTGACTTAGCAAGTGTTAATAGGGGCCGGTAAAACTCGTGCCAGCCACCGCGGTTATACGAGAGGCCCTAGTTTATAGATACGGCGTAAAGGGTGGTTAAGGGACTTACAAATAAAGCTAAAGGACCTCACGGCCGTTATACGCTTACGATTATCCGAAATCCAATTACGAAAGTAGCTTTAATATAGCCAACCTGACCCCACGAAAGCTAAAAAACAAACTGGGATTAGATACCCCACTATGCCTAGCCGTAAACCTAGACGTACTTTACATAAACGTCCGCCAGGGAACTACTAGCACCAGCTTAAAACCCAAAGGACTTGGCGGTGCCTTAGAACCCCCTAGAGGAGCCTGTTATATAACCGATAATCCTCGTTAAACCTCACCACATCTAGTCATCCCCGCCTATATACCACCGTCGCCAGCTTACCCTGTGAAGGAACAACAGTAAGCTAAATAAATATAATTTAGAACGTCAGGTCGAGGTGTAGCGCACGATGTGGGAAGAAATGGGCTACATTTTCTATTACAGAAAACTTACGAATAGTACCCTGAAAATTTACTAGAAGGAGGATTTAGTAGTAAAAAGGAAATAGAGTGTCCTTTTGAACCAGGCTCTAAGGCGCGTACACACCGCCCGTCACTCTCCCCTGTCAAACAGCAAAACCGTCTATAACACCAAAGCATGGACAAGGGGAGGCAAGTCGTAACATGGTAAGTGTACCGGAAGGTGCACTTGGATCAAACCAGGACGTGGCTGAGACAGTTAAGCATCTCCCTTACACCGAGAATACATCCATGCAAGTTGGATCGCCCTGAGCTAAAAAGCTAGCTTAAACACTAAAAAATAACCAAAAAATATAAATAATACAAAAATATCTCAAATAACAAAATAAAACATTTTTCCACCCTAGTACGAGAGACGGAAAAGGCATTAAAAGCTATAGAAAAAGTACCGCAAGGGAAAGCTGAAAAAGAAATGAAATAAACCATATAAGCACAAAAAAGCAAAGCCTACCCCTTGTACCTTTTGCATCATGATTTAGCCAGCACACTACAAGCAAAGAGACCTTTAGTTTGAAACCCCGAAACTAAGTGAGCTACCCCGGGACAGCCAAAAGGGCCAACCCGTCTCTGTGGCAAAAGAGTGGGAAGAGCCCCGGGTAGAGGTGATAAACCTACCGAACTTAGTGATAGCTGGTTGCCTAAAAAATGAATAATAGTTCAGCCTCATACCCCTCCACCCAACTAAGAAATATCTGAAAAAGTTTAAGAGAGAAATATGAGAGTTAATTAAAGGGGGTACAGCCCCTTTAATAAAGGACACAACCTTAAACAAGAGGATAAGGATCATAATTCACAAAACAGTCACCCCAGTGGGCCTAAAAGCAGCCACCTGATCAGAAAGCGTTAAAGCTCAAATGACAATAAACTTATTATACTGATAAATAATCCAACTCCCCTAAAAACATTAGGCTGCTCCATGCCAACATGGAAGAAACTATGCTAAAATGAGTAACAAGAGACCTAACTCTCCAAACACAAGTGTAAACCAGATCGGACCATCCACTGGAAATTAACGAACCCAAAAAAGAGAGCAATGTGCTAAACAAACAAGAAAACCCCACAACACAAAATCGTTAAACTTACACTAGAGTGTAAAAAAGGAAAGACTAAAAGACAAGGAAGGAACTCGGCAAACACAAGTCCCGCCTGTTTACCAAAAACATCGCCTCCTGCAACCACTAATAGGAGGTCCAGCCTGCCCAGTGACTACAAGTTCAACGGCCGCGGTATTTTGACCGTGCAAAGGTAGCGCAATCACTTGTCTTTTAAATGAAGACCTGTATGAATGGCCAAACGAAGACTTAGCTGTCTCCCCTGTCATGTCAGTGAAATTGATCTATCCGTGCAGAAGCGGATATAATAATACAAGACGAGAAGACCCTTTGGAGCTTAAGGTACAAGCCCAGCTACGTTAAACAACTTTCTTAACAAGTATTAAACCTAATAAAATGTGGAACTTTACCTTCGGTTGGGGCGACCATGGGGGACAAAAGATCCCCCAAGTGAACTGGGATTATTCCTAGAACCAAGAAAGACATTTCTAAGCCACATAAAATCTGATCATTAAGATCCGGCTCTATAGCCGATCAACGAACCAAGTTACCCTAGGGATAACAGCGCAATCCCCTCCAAGAGTCCATATCGACGAGAGGGTTTACGACCTCGATGTTGGATCAGGACATCCTAATGGTGCAGCCGCTATTAAGGGTTCGTTTGTTCAACGATTAAAGTCCTACGTGATCTGAGTTCAGACCGGAGTAATCCAGGTCAGTTTCTATCTGTAGTGTCATTTCTCCTAGTACGAAAGGACCGGAGAAAGGAGGCCAATGCTAAAAGCAAGCCTCACCCCTAATTAATGAAGGCAACTAAATTAAATAAAGAAGGACTCAAAACGAGCCTAAATAAGGCTATACTGGGGTGGCAGAGCATGGTAATTGCAAAAGACCTAAACCCTTTCGACCAGGGGTTCAAATCCCCTCCCTAGTTATGTTAAACACTTTACTTACTCACTTAATTAACCCGCTTCTGTACATTATTCCAGTCCTACTTGCCGTAGCCTTCCTAACACTTATTGAACGGAAAACACTAGGCTATATACAACTTCGTAAGGGGCCTAATATTGTTGGACCATGAGGCCTACTTCAACCAATTGCTGACGGGGTAAAATTATTTATTAAAGAACCAATTCGACCATCAACAGCCTCACCATTCCTATTTTTAGCGGCCCCAACTCTGGCACTAATTTTATCCATAACCCTATGAGCACCAATACCAATACCACACCCAGTGCTTGACCTTAATTTAGGTATTTTATTTATCCTAGCATTATCAAGCCTGGCTGTTTATTCTATCCTAGGGTCCGGATGGGCCTCAAACTCAAAGTATGCACTAATTGGGGCACTACGAGCTGTTGCCCAAACAATCTCGTACGAAGTAAGCCTCGGACTAATTATCCTATCAATTATTATTTTCTCGGGAGGATATACATTGCAAACCTTCAATATCGCCCAAGAAAGCATCTGACTGCTTATCCCAGCATGACCCCTGGCTGCAATATGATATATCTCCACACTAGCAGAAACAAACCGAGCGCCGTTTGACTTAACAGAGGGAGAGTCCGAACTAGTATCAGGCTTTAACGTAGAATACGCTGGCGGACCATTTGCCCTACTTTTCCTAGCTGAATACGCCAACATTTTATTAATAAACACCCTCTCAACCATTTTATTTATAGGAGCAACATATATACCAACAACCCCTCAACTAACAACAATCAACCTTATAACAAAAGCCGCACTTCTCTCTTTTTCATTCTTATGGGTACGAGCCTCATACCCACGATTCCGATATGATCAGCTAATGCACCTAGTATGAAAAAACTTTCTTCCATTAACACTAGCACTAGTACTATGGCACACTGCCCTACCAATTGCCCTAGCAGGCCTTCCCCCACAAATCTAAAAGAAACCGTGCCCGAACGCCAAGGGGCCACTTTGATAGAGTGACTTATGGAGGTTAAAATCCTCCCAGTTTTTAGAAAGAGGGGAATCGAACCCATACTTAGGAGATCAAAACTCCTAGTGCCTCCTCTACACCACTCTCTAAGATAAAGTCAGCTAATTAAGCTTTCGGGCCCATACCCCGAACATGACGGTTAAACCCCCTCCTTTATCAATGAACCCCTATGTACTTTTAATCCTATTATCCAGTCTAGGATTAGGAACTATCCTAACCTTTGCCAGCTCCCACTGGTTACTAGCCTGAATGGGCTTAGAAATTAATACTCTAGCAATTATCCCCCTGATAGCTCAACACCACCACCCACGAGCAATTGAAGCAACCACAAAATATTTTCTAACACAAGCAACTGCCGCAGCAATAATTCTATTTGCCGCCACAACAAATGCCTGATTAATGGGCGAATGAGCCATTAACAATATAGCCCACCCCCTCCCCTCAACAATTATTATTGCCGCCCTAGCACTTAAAATTGGCCTTGCCCCAATACACTTTTGACTGCCAGAAGTCCTTCAAGGCCTAGATCTGACAACAGGATTGATCCTGTCCACCTGACAAAAACTAGCCCCATTCGCACTAATTATTCAAATAGCTCACATTATTAACCCAGAAGTACTTACAATACTAGGAATTTTATCAACACTAATTGGAGGCTGAGGAGGGCTAAACCAAACCCAATTACGGAAAATTCTTGCATATTCTTCAATTTCCCACATAGGCTGAATAATTATTATTTTACAATATACTCCTCAACTTACTTTACTAGCACTAATAACCTATATTTTAATAACAGCTTCAATATTTCTATCACTAAAAACTGCATCAGCAACCAAAATTAATGCCCTAGTAACAATAGGCACAAAAATACCAATTTTAACTGCAACCACAGCCCTTGCCCTTCTTTCGCTAGGAGGACTACCGCCACTGACAGGATTTATACCAAAATGAATAATTCTACAAGAAATAACAAAACAGGGCCTTCCTCTTACAGCTACTATTATAGCCTTAACTGCCCTATTAAGCTTATATTTCTACTTACGACTATGTTATGCAATAACTTTAACCATATCACCTAATTTAACAAACACGACAACCCCATGACGTATCCAAACCACCCAATCAACCCTCATACTAGCTTTCTTCCTAGTGACTACTATTGGACTTCTGCCAATTACTCCTACCTTCCTAGCACTAACCCTATAGAGACTTAGGATAATTTAAACCAAAAGCCTTCAAAGCTCTAAATAGGAGTTAAAATCTCCTAGTCTCTGATAAGACCTGTAGGACTTTATCCCACATTTTCTGAATGCAACCCAGACACTTTAATTAAGCTAAGGCCTCCCTAGATGAGAAGGCCTCGATCCTACAAAATCTTAGTTAACAGCTAAGCGCCTAAACCAGCGAGCATTCATCTACTTTCCCGCCGTTAGCAGAGTAAGGCGGGAAAGCCCCGGCAGACGTCAATCTGCATCTTGAGATTTGCAATCTTATGTGTTTATACACCACGGGACTTGGTAGAAAGAGGACTCAAACCTCTATGTTCGGGGCTACAACCCACCACCTTTTCGGCCATTCTACCTGTGGCAATTACACGCTGATTTTTCTCTACCAATCACAAAGATATTGGCACCCTTTACCTAGTATTTGGTGCCTGAGCCGGAATAGTCGGCACCGCCCTTAGCCTATTAATTCGGGCTGAACTAAGTCAGCCCGGATCTCTCCTAGGAGATGATCAAATTTATAACGTTATTGTTACTGCCCACGCCTTTGTTATAATTTTCTTTATAGTGATGCCAATCCTTATTGGTGGATTTGGAAATTGACTGGTTCCGCTAATAATTGGAGCCCCAGATATGGCATTCCCACGAATAAATAACATAAGCTTTTGGTTACTCCCTCCCTCCTTTCTCCTTTTACTGGCTTCATCCGGGGTAGAAGCTGGAGCGGGCACAGGATGGACTGTTTACCCACCACTAGCAGGAAACCTGGCTCATGCTGGAGCATCCGTAGACCTAACCATCTTTTCGCTGCACTTAGCAGGGGTATCTTCCATTCTTGGGGCAATTAATTTTATTACAACAACAATTAACATAAAACCCCCAGCTATCTCGCAGTATCAGACCCCCTTATTTGTATGAGCGGTTCTTGTAACTGCCGTGTTACTACTTCTTTCCCTGCCTGTTCTAGCTGCTGGGATCACAATATTATTAACAGATCGAAACCTAAATACTACATTTTTTGACCCGGCCGGAGGAGGTGACCCCATTCTTTATCAACACCTATTTTGATTCTTTGGACACCCAGAGGTGTACATTTTAATTTTACCCGGATTTGGAATTATTTCTCATGTAGTAGCCTACTACGCAGGCAAAAAAGAACCATTCGGGTATATAGGCATAGTTTGAGCTATAATAGCCATCGGCCTATTAGGGTTCATTGTATGAGCCCACCATATATTTACAGTCGGCATAGACGTAGACACCCGCGCATACTTCACATCCGCAACAATAATTATTGCTATCCCAACTGGGGTAAAAGTCTTTAGCTGACTAGCCACACTTCACGGAGGCTCAATTAAATGGGAAACACCTATACTATGAGCCCTCGGCTTTATCTTCCTATTTACAGTTGGGGGACTAACAGGTATTGTGCTAGCAAACTCATCACTGGACATCGTCCTACATGACACATATTATGTAGTTGCACACTTTCACTACGTCTTGTCTATAGGAGCTGTATTTGCTATTATAGCAGCCTTCGTGCATTGATTCCCACTGTTTACAGGGTATACCCTTCATAGCACCTGAACAAAAATTCACTTCGCAGTAATATTTATTGGTGTAAACTTAACTTTCTTCCCCCAACACTTTCTAGGCCTGGCAGGAATGCCACGGCGATACTCAGACTACCCAGATGCCTACGCCCTATGAAACACAGTATCTTCTATTGGATCACTAATTTCATTAGTAGCAGTTATTATATTCTTATTCATTTTATGAGAAGCCTTTGCCACAAAACGCGAAGTATCATCCGTCGAATTAACAATGACAAATGTAGAATGGCTACACGGGTGTCCACCCCCATACCACACATTTGAAGAACCCGCATTTGTTCAAGTTAAAATATAGTTCGAGGAAGGGAGGAATCGAACCCCCATATATTGGTTTCAAGCCAACCACATAACCGCTCTGTCACTTCCTTATAAGACATTAGTAAACTCGAAAATTACACCACTTTGTCAAGGTGAAATAGCAGGTTAAAATCCTGCATGTCTTAAGCCCCAGGCTCAATGGCACATCCCACACAACTAGGATTCCAAGACGCGGCATCACCTGTTATAGAAGAACTTCTTCATTTTCACGACCATGCCTTAATAATTGTATTTTTAATTAGCACTCTAGTACTTTACATTATTCTGGCAATAGTTTCAACAAAACTCACTAACAAATATATTCTAGACTCCCAAGAAATTGAAATTGTATGAACTGTTCTACCAGCTGTAATTCTTGTTCTAATTGCACTACCATCTTTACGAATCCTCTATCTCATGGATGAAATTAATGACCCCCACCTAACAATTAAAGCTATGGGACACCAATGATACTGAAGCTACGAATACACAGATTACGAAAATTTAGCCTTCGACTCATACATAATTCCTACACAAGACCTCACACCTGGGCAATTTCGTCTTCTTGAAACAGACCATCGAATAGTAATTCCAATAGAATCCCCAATCCGAGTACTAGTATCTGCCGAAGACGTACTACACTCCTGAGCTGTGCCCTCCCTTGGTATAAAAATAGATGCCGTTCCGGGGCGATTAAATCAGACAGCCTTCATTGCCTCTCGTCCAGGAGTCTTCTATGGACAATGCTCAGAAATCTGTGGAGCAAACCACAGTTTTATACCTATTGTAGTTGAAGCAGTCCCACTAGAACACTTTGAAAAATGATCATCCCTTATGCTAGAAGACGCCTCACTAGAAAGCTATTTTGGACCTCAGCATTGGCCTTTTAAGCCAAAGAATGGTGCCTCCCAACCACCTCTAGTGAAATGCCTCAATTAAACCCCGCCCCTTGATTTGCAATTTTAATATTCTCATGATTGGTATTTATTGTTATTATTCCAACCAAAGTAATAACTTATATTTCACCTAATGAACCCGCTACCTTAAATTCTGAAAAACACAAAACTGAATCCTGAAATTGACCATGACAATAAGCCTTTTTGATCAATTCGCAAGCCCCTTTTATTTAGGTATTCCACTAATTGCTATTGCAATTATCTTACCGTGAGTACTACTTCCCGCCATGCCATCACGATGAATCAATAATCGCTTAATCACCATTCAAGAGTGGTTTATTAATCAATTTACCAGCCAACTCATACTTCCATTAAATGTGGGCGGCCATAAATGAGCTCTTATACTAGCCTCACTAATAATATTCTTAATTACTATTAACATGCTAGGATTGTTACCATACACATTCACCCCTACAACCCAACTATCCATAAATATAGGATTTGCTGTCCCACTATGACTTGCTACTGTTATTATTGGGATACGAAACCAGCCAACAATTGCCCTAGGACATCTACTACCAGAGGGTACTCCAATCCCACTTATTCCTGTTCTCATTATTATTGAAACAATCAGCCTATTTATTCGACCCCTTGCCCTAGGTGTCCGACTAACAGCCAACCTCACTGCTGGGCATTTATTAATTCAACTTATTGCTACCGCTGTATTTGTCTTAGCCCCAATAATGCCCACAGTGGCAATCCTAACAGCCACCATTCTATTCCTACTTACTCTTTTAGAAGTTGCGGTGGCAATAATTCAAGCTTACGTGTTTATCCTACTCTTAAGCCTCTATCTTCAAGAAAACGTCTAATGGCCCACCAAGCACATGCATATCATATGGTAGATCCAAGCCCATGACCACTAACAGGCGCAGTCGGAGCTTTATTAATAACGTCTGGCCTAGCAATCTGATTCCACTTTCACTCAACCACATTAATAACCCTTGGATTAGTTCTTCTACTTCTTACCATATTTCAATGGTGACGAGATATTATCCGAGAAGGCACATTTCAAGGGCATCATACACCCCCAGTACAAAAAGGCTTACGTTACGGCATAATTTTATTTATTACATCTGAAGTATTCTTCTTTCTAGGATTTTTCTGAGCTTTTTACCACTCAAGCCTTGCACCTACCCCAGAATTAGGAGGCTGCTGACCCCCAACTGGCATCACTGCACTAGACCCATTTGAAGTCCCGCTTCTTAACACGGCCGTTCTTCTAGCCTCGGGGGTCACAGTAACATGAGCCCACCATAGCTTAATAGAAGGGGAACGAAAACAAGCTATTCAATCTCTCATACTTACAATTATTTTAGGATTATACTTCACATTACTACAAGCCATAGAATATTATGAAGCACCATTTACAATTGCAGATGGAGTTTATGGCTCAACATTCTTTGTGGCCACAGGATTCCACGGACTACACGTAATTATTGGATCTTCATTCCTAGCTGTCTGCCTCCTCCGCCAAATTCAATATCACTTTACATCTGAACATCACTTCGGCTTTGAAGCCGCCGCATGATACTGACACTTTGTTGACGTAGTATGACTTTTCCTATACGTGTCTATTTACTGATGAGGCTCATATCTTTCAAGTATTTAATGTACAAATGACTTCCAATTATTTAGTCTTGGTTAAACCCCAAGGAAAGATAATGAATCTAGTAATTATGATTTTAACAATCACAACAGCCGTTTCCACTATTCTAGCAATTATTTCATTTTGACTACCTCAAATAAACCAAGATGCAGAAAAACTATCACCATACGAATGTGGCTTTGATCCACTGGGCTCCGCCCGACTACCATTCTCCCTTCGATTCTTCTTAGTGGCCATCCTATTCTTACTATTTGATTTAGAAATTGCACTCCTCCTCCCCCTGCCATGGGGTGATCAACTTAACAACCCAGTCGGGACCCTATTCTGAGCAACTACAATCTTAATTTTATTAACCTTAGGACTAATTTATGAGTGAACCCAAGGAGGCTTAGAGTGGGCTGAATAGAGAGCTAGTCCAATATAAGACATTTGATTTCGACTCAAAAAATCGTGGTTCAACTCCACGACTTTCTTATGACACCCGTTCACTTCACTTTTAGCTCCGCCTTTATACTAGGACTCATGGGCCTCGCATTTCACCGCACACACCTCCTGTCTGCCTTACTATGCCTAGAAGGAATAATACTCTCTTTATTTATTGCCCTTGCCTTATGGGCCCTACAATTTGAATCAACAATATTTTCCACAGCCCCAATACTCTTACTAGCTTTCTCAGCTTGTGAAGCTGGCGCAGGACTAGCCCTGCTAGTCGCCACCACCCGAACTCATGGAGCTGACCGCCTACAAAATCTTAATCTCTTACAATGCTAAAAGTCTTAATTCCAACAATTATATTATTTCCGACAATTTGATTAACATCCCCAAAATGATTATGATCAACAACAACTACACAAAGCCTAACAATTGCTGTTATTAGCCTACTATGACTAAAAACAGCAGAAACAGGATGATTTATATCTAATGCATACCTAGCCGCAGATCCACTATCCACGCCCCTTATAATTCTCACATGCTGACTTCTCCCGCTAATAATCTTAGCCAGTCAAAATCACATTAGCCCTGAGCCAGTAAACCGTCAACGCCTTTATATTATGCTACTAACATCACTACAAACATTTCTCATTATAGCTTTCGGGGCTACAGAAATTATTATATTTTATGTCATATTTGAAGCCACACTTATCCCTACCTTAATTATTATCACACGATGGGGAAACCAAACCGAACGACTTAACGCAGGAACCTATTTTTTATTTTACACCTTAGCAGGCTCCCTACCACTCCTTGTAGCCTTACTCTTATTACATCAATCAACAGGAACACTATCAATACTAATCTTACAATATTCTAATCCAATAGTATCAAACTCCTGAAGCCACAACATATGGTGAGCCGGATGCCTCATCGCATTTCTAGTTAAAATACCACTATATGGTGTACACCTATGACTGCCAAAAGCCCACGTAGAGGCACCTGTAGCCGGATCAATAATCCTAGCTGCAGTACTTTTAAAACTAGGCGGATACGGTATGATACGAATAATGATTATACTTGACCCACTCTCTAAAGAATTAGCATACCCTTTTATTATTTTAGCTCTATGAGGAGTTATTATAACAGGGTCAATTTGCCTACGACAAACTGACCTAAAATCCCTAATTGCTTACTCATCCGTTAGCCACATAGGCCTCGTGGCAGGAGGAATTCTAATCCAAACCCCATGAGGATTTACAGGGGCAATCATTCTAATAATTGCCCACGGACTTGTGTCCTCAGCACTATTTTGTTTAGCCAACACTGCCTATGAGCGAACCCACAGCCGAACTATACTCCTAGCCCGAGGATTACAAATTATTTTTCCCCTAACAGCAGCATGATGATTTATTGCCAATCTAGCCAACCTTGCACTACCTCCCCTCCCAAATCTAATGGGGGAACTTATAATTATTACAACCTTATTTAACTGGTCACCCTGAACTATTGTACTAACAGGGGCTGGAACACTAATTACAGCAGGCTATTCCCTGTATATATTCTTAATATCCCAACGAGGCCCCACACCAACCCACATCTTAGGCCTTCCCCCATTTCACACCCGGGAACATTTATTAATAGTTATACATCTGGCCCCAGTAATTATGCTAATAATAAAACCAGAACTTATCTGAAGCTGATGCTACTAGTAAATATAGTTTAAACAAAACCTTAGATTGTGATTCTAAAAATAGGAGTTAAAAACCCCTTACTTACCAAGAAAGGCCTGAGGCAACAAGCACTGCTAATTCTTTAACCCACGGTTAAATTCCGTGGCTTTCTTGTGCTTCTGAAGGATAATAGCCCATCCACTGGTCTTAGGAACCAAAAACTCTTGGTGCAAATCCAAGCAAAAGCTATGCACCAGACAACACTAATTTTATCATCCTCCATAATTCTTGTTATTCTAATTCTTATTTGCCCCCTATTAACCACACTTAGCCCTACCCCTAAGAAACCCCAATGAGCCACAACAAACGTCAAAACATCAGTAAGCACTGCCTTCTTTGTTAGCCTTATCCCACTAATACTATTTTTAGACCAGGGAGCTGAGACTATTATTACTAACTGACACTGAATAAACACAACTATGTTTGATATTAACATTAGCTTTAAATTTGACCACTACTCCCTTATCTTTACCCCAATTGCCCTCTATGTGACCTGATCCATCCTAGAATTCGCATCCTGATATATGCACTCTGACCCAAACATAAATCGATTCTTCAAATATCTTCTACTATTTTTAGTGGCTATAATTATTTTAGTAACTGCTAATAATATATTTCAAATCTTTATTGGATGAGAAGGCGTTGGTATTATATCTTTTCTCCTGATTGGCTGATGATATGGACGAACCGACGCCAACACAGCAGCACTTCAAGCCGTATTATACAACCGAGTGGGAGATATCGGACTAATTATGAGCATGGCCTGAATTGCAATAAACTTAAACTCTTGGGAAATTCAACAAATATTTTTTTTATCAAAAACATTTGATTTGACACTCCCCCTTATTGGACTAATCATGGCAGCCACTGGAAAATCAGCCCAGTTTGGCCTCCATCCATGGCTGCCTGCCGCCATGGAGGGTCCTACGCCAGTCTCTGCCCTACTTCACTCCAGCACCATGGTTGTTGCTGGGATCTTTTTACTCATTCGATTATATCCTATAATAGAAAATAATCCCCTAATTTTAACTACCTGCCTATGCCTAGGATCACTAACCACTCTTTTTACAGCCGCATGCGCCCTAACACAAAATGATATCAAAAAGATTGTAGCATTTTCAACTTCAAGCCAACTAGGCCTAATAATAGTTACTATTGGCCTTGGCCAGCCCCAGCTAGCCTTTTTACACATCTGTACCCACGCATTCTTCAAGGCTATATTATTCCTGTGCTCCGGGTCAATTATTCATAGCCTAAATGATGAACAAGATATCCGAAAAATAGGAGGATTACAACATTTATTACCATTTACCTCAACCTGCCTAACTATTGGAAGCCTAGCCCTAACAGGAATACCTTTTTTAGCCGGATTCTTCTCAAAAGATACTATCATCGAAGCACTAAACACCTCTTACCTAAACGCCTGGGCCCTAACATTGACACTAATTGCAACATCTTTCACTGCTGTGTACAGCTTTCGGGTTATTTTCTTTGTTACAATGGGTTCACCACGATTTAATCCTATCTCCCCAATTAATGAAAATAACCCATCAGTAATTAACCCAATTAAACGACTCGCTTGAGGAAGTATTATTGCAGGCCTAATCATTACATCAAATCTACTTCCATCAAAAACACAAATTATAACTATACCCACAACCCTAAAAATAGCTGCCCTTATAGTGACTATAATTGGTTTACTTACTGCTATAGAACTAACAACACTAACCGGGAAACAATTTAAAATAAATAACCCAACTAAGCCCCACCAATTCTCAAACATGTTGGGATTTTTTCCAACAACAATACATCGAATTATACCTAAAACTAACTTAGTTTTAGGACAAATAATTGCCACACAATTAGTAGATCAGGCCTGATTTGAAATTGCAGGACCAAAAGGAGTATCCGCTTTACAAATTAAAATAACAAAAAACATTAACGACACTCAACGAGGAATAATTAAAACATACTTAACAGTATTCCTTCTATCCACAACAATTGCTACTATCATAATACTTATTTAAACCGCACGAATAGTACCGCGCCCAAGTCCACGAGTTAGCTCTAACACCACAAATAACGTCAACAACAACACTCAAGCACAAATAATTAATATCCCACCCCCAGAAGAGTATATGACAGCAACCCCACTAATATCCCCACGTAACATAGAAAACTCCTTTAAAATATCCGCAATAATTCATGACCCCTCGTATCAACTTTCAATAAATAAACCAACTATTAAACCCACCCCTAATAAGTAAATAAAAACATAACCGACAACAGAACGGGCTCCTCAAGATTCTGGAAAAGGCTCGGCGGCCAAAGCCGCTGAATAAGCAAATACAACAAGCATGCCACCTAAATAAATCAAAAAAAGAACTAAGGACAAAAAAGACCCCCCATGACCAACTAATACCCCGCACCCCACACCAGCCGCAACAACCAAACCAAAAGCAGCAAAATAAGGAGCAGGATTAGAAGCCACAGCAACCAAACCAACAATTAAAGCCATTAATAATAATGAAATAAAATAAGTCATAATTCCTGCCCAGATTTTAACTGAGACTAGTGACTTGAAGAACCACTGTTGTATTCAACTACAAGAACCTAATGGCAAGCCTTCGAAAAACCCACCCACTAATTAAAATCGCCAATGATGCACTAGTTGACCTACCAGCCCCCGTCAATATCTCAGTGTGATGAAACTTTGGATCTCTACTAGGACTATGTTTAATTACCCAAATCCTCACCGGATTATTTCTAGCCATACATTACACATCAGATATCTCAACTGCCTTCTCATCAGTAATACACATTTGCCGAGATGTCAATTACGGCTGATTAATCCGAAACATACATGCTAACGGAGCATCATTCTTCTTCATCTGCCTCTACATACATATTGCTCGAGGACTATACTATGGATCCTACTTATACAAAGAAACTTGAAACATCGGAGTAATCTTATTCCTACTAGTAATAATAACAGCTTTTGTTGGATACGTACTACCATGAGGACAAATATCCTTCTGAGGCGCAACAGTTATTACTAACCTCCTATCAGCCGTCCCATATGTGGGAGACCTGCTTGTACAATGAATCTGAGGAGGATTTTCTGTTGATAACGCAACCCTAACACGATTCTTCGCCTTCCATTTTCTTCTACCCTTCATCGTTGCTGCAGTAACCATTCTCCACCTCCTATTTTTACATGAAACAGGCTCAAACAACCCAACTGGACTAAACTCAGACGCAGATAAAATCTCTTTCCATCCATACTTCTCTTACAAAGACCTTTTAGGATTTGTAGCTATAATAATTGGACTAACAGCCCTAGCACTATTCTCCCCGAACCTCCTAGGAGACCCAGAAAATTTTACCCCAGCAAACCCGCTGGTTACCCCACCCCACATCAAACCTGAGTGATACTTCCTATTTGCCTACGCTATTTTGCGATCAATTCCCAATAAACTAGGAGGCGTCCTAGCACTCCTATTCTCAATCCTAGTACTAATAGTAGTCCCAATTCTACACACATCTAAACAACGAGGACTAACATTCCGGCCTCTAACCCAATTTCTATTCTGAACCCTCGTTGCAGACATAATTATTCTTACATGAATTGGGGGAATACCAGTAGAACACCCATTCATTATTATCGGACAAATCGCATCTATCTTATACTTCATATTATTCCTAATCTTAATACCACTAACCGGATGATTAGAAAATAAAACACTAAAATGAGCTTGCCCTAGTAGCTTAATAAAAGCATCGGTCTTGTAATCCGAAGATTGGAGGTTAAACCCCTCCCTAGCGCCAGAAAAGAGGGATTTTAACTCTCACCACTGGCTCCCAAAGCCAGAATTCTAAATTAAACTATCTCCTGCCGCACCCCTATGGTGTGGTGGGATTATGGTATTATACATAATATGCATAATATTACATAGTGCATTGGTACATATATGTATTAACACCATATCAAGAATTGAACCATAAAGCAAGTATTAATTATCAAGACATACATATACATATTATGAAGACTCAATACTAATTTATATTAACCAAGCTTCGTTCATATTTACCCATATCATTATCTTCGCCATCTCCTTGCATAACTCAATATACATTTACTTGTCAAATCAATTGCGGTAAGAGACCACCAACCAGCTTATATAAATGTTAAATACGCATGATAGTGTCAAGGGCATTAATTGAGGTGACGGTTAAAATATGAATTATTTCTGGCAAGTGATTCCACATTTCTAGGGAGCATCGCTGGTCCTCCCATCCTTTATCAATCTATATCTTGCATCAAATTATTGTTGGAAGTTCATATGTTTCATTACCCCACATGCCAGGCACGCTCTTATATGCATAACGTATTTTTTTTTGGTAACCTTTCATCTTGCATTTCAGAGTGCAGAGCAGAATTATTGAATTAAGGTGGATCATTTTTCTTGTCAGTGATAATATAGATGAATGATTTTAAGACATTAATTTAAAGTTACATAACTTTTATCAAGTGCATAATATATTCTTAATCAATCCATAATATACTGTATGCCCCCCCTTTGGCTCGCGCGCGTTAAACCCCCCTACCCCCTTCGCTCAGAAAATCCTGTTATTCCTTGTTAAACCCCTAAACCAAGGAAGGTTCGACCAAACGTATCAAAGTCAACGAGTTACGGTAGGGTTGACTTATGCCACCACTTATATATATATATAGCATGCTTTAAATTTTCACTTTTACTTTTTATATAACTCAAAAACTAGCATCAAAAATTTATAAAAACTCCTCAATACTAAAAATTTCAATATATAA